TGAAACCTCAGATTCATACGAGAACCACGATAATTCAATGAAACCTTCAAAGTCCAAAGTTCACTGAGTGAGAACCGTTGGATCATCACTTATTCAATCAAAAAATAGCTATAATGACTAAAAACATAAAATACAAAGAAGCGCTTGTCCTTTGATCCAAATAAGAGTTTATTAAAAATAGAAAAATATTTTGATTTATTAAAGTTTATAAGATAGAACGGAAATAAGTCCGGCTACGAGGTCTGAGTATTAAGTATGAATCATAGTTCGAATGCTTTGTGATCTATTTGATCTATTTCGTGCTCCAGATACTCTAATGAATATCCGACGAAGTAAAACCATCTTGATAAAGATGCCAGACCCCACTCTCTGTACTATCCATAGGGTCAATTCTAACAAGTCACACACTCATATTCCGGAAATATACAATGCAGAAAAAGATTTCGCGGTCGAACTACCAAAGGAGAATAGGCTAAAATTTTTAGACCTACATAATTTACTTTTTTATATCGAACTAAAAGCTAGGACTTCAAGATTCTTCTCAGTCTAATTCACTGAAATTCCATCCAGTAGAACAGAAGAATTATAAATCTCCAAAATAATAGATAGGAATACCGCAAATAGAGCCATTGCAACACCCATCAAAGGGGTCGTTCCCCATCCAGGAGCTACTTTACCATATTCGGAATTCAATGGTTTCAATAACTTCCCTACAGTAGTGCTTCTTGGACCTGATCTAGAACTATCTTCAACAGTTTGTGTAGCCATAAATCTTATTTTGTATTCATTACGATCTGTTGACTTTGTATACCATTCCGTTGTAAATAAACGATCTTATCATAGATCCATTGTGGTCTTTCAATTCTATAATAATGGAAACAGCAACCCTAGTCGCCATCTTTATATCTGGGTTACTTGTAAGTTTTACTGGGTATGCTCTATATACTGCCTTTGGGCAACCCTCTCAACAACTAAGAGATCCATTCGAGGAACACGGGGACTAGTTGACGTAATCAGCCTCCAAATATTTGGAGGCTGATTACGTCAATGAAGATAATGAAAAATTATTTCATTTTTTAGTTGAAATTGTAGGTGGTTCCCGAAAAAAAATAGCGAAAAAAATTATCCCTAAAGTCGATACTAAGAGAAATGTATAAACCAATGCTTCCATAAATTTGATTGTGGTTTACAATTATAGCTTTCATACCTGTTTTGTTTTTGTTTACTTGGGAGTATCCCTACGGATAAAGAAAGAGTCAAAGAAACGGCAGCGATTTAAATCAAGGTTTCTACAGTACCCTACCTATTAAATAAAATCGCAAACAGAAACTATAAGAAAAAAAAGCAATGTTGCATCAGACTGTTTGTCTTTTTGTAGTTGGATCTCCAAGTTTTTGGAATGCCCCAAATTCTACTTGAGCATCCAAATCTGGATCAATACCAGCAAAAACATCTCTGAAAAGGGTTCTAGAACCATGCCAAATGTGTCCAAAGAAGAAAAGTAGAGCAAACGAAGCATGCCCAAAAGTAAACCAACCTCTTGGACTGCTACGAAAAACACCATCGGATTTCAAAGTAGCACGATCTAATTCAAAAATCTCACCCAATTGAGCCCGTCTAGCATATTTTTTCACAGTTGCGGGATCACTATAACTAACTCCATTGAGTTCACCACCATAAAACTCAACAGTTACACCTACTTGTTCGACACTATATTTAGACTCTGCCCTTCTAAATGGGACGTCGGCTCTAACAATTCCGTCTCCGTCTACCAAAACAACCGGAAAAGTTTCAAAAAAAGTAGGCATACGGCGTACAAAAAGTTCACGCCCTTCTTTATTTCTAAAGACGGGGTGTCCTAGCCATCCAACAGCTATTCCATCCCCATTGTCCATTGAACCCGCTCGGAATAATCCCCCCTTTGCTGGATTATTACCAATATAATCATAAAAAGCTAATTTTTCAGGAATTTTAGCCCAAGCTTCTGATAAACTTTGATTTTCAGCTAGTCCAGCACTAACTCTTCGATATATTTCTTGTTGAAAGTATCCCTGATCCCATTGATAACGAGTAGGACCAAATAATTCGATGGGAGTAGTTGCAGAACCATACCACATAGTTCCAGCAACAACAAAAGCTGCAAAAAAGACAGCAGCAATACTACTGGAAAGGACGGTTTCAATATTACCCATACGTAATCCTTTGTATAGACGTTGAGGCGGACGAACACTAAGATGGAATAAGCCCGCTAATATACCCAACGTCCCTGCTGCAATATGATGAGAGGCTATTCCTCCCGGAACAAAAGGGTCAAAACCCTCCACGCCCCACGCCGGATTTACGGGTTGGACCTTTCCGGTTAGTCCATAAGGGTCGGATACCCATATTCCAGGACCAAATAATCCTGTTACATGAAATGCGCCAAAACCAAAGCAAGCCACTCCTGAAAGAAATAAATGAATTCCAAAAATCTTAGGCAAATCCAAAGAAGGTTTTCCTGTACGTTCATCACAAAAAATTTCTAGATCCCAATATACCCAATGCCAAATAGCTGCCAAGAAGCATAAGCCAGAAAACACGATATGTGCTGCGGCTACCCCTTCGTAACTCCAAAGACCCGGGTTCGTTATAGTCCCTCCTGTAATATTCCAACCGCCCCATGAGTTGGTTATTCCTAAACGAGTCATGAAAGGTATAACGAACATACCTTGTCTCCACATTGGATCAAGAACAGGGTCGGAGGGATCAAAAACAGCTAATTCATATAGAGCCATCGAACCGGCCCAACCAGCAACCAGAGCGGTATGCATTATATGAACAGAAAGCAAACGACCGGGATCATTCAATACAACAGTATGAACACGATACCAAGGCAAACCCATGGAAATACCCCTTTATCAACGAAAAATAGACACTATGTAACTTTATTGCATTGGAAAAAACTATGCTACGGACCCCCCCCCCCTTTTTAGGTAATTATTTCTGAGAAAGGATTAATATTTGTTCTATTCTGTTAGTAATAATGGAACAATTCGATTCATAGGAAAAAAGGGAAGCGGATCTATTCTATATCCGATAAGTACCAATACGCAATGGGGGTGAATCCTATTTTATATGAACCAAGATAGCTATTGTTGTTCATCATTCAGAAGCCCGTTCGTAAAAAATTTACTTTATTTTTTTTTTTCATTCTCTCTTACTTTACTTTTATTTTATATTTTATTTTAGCTTATTCAACTTATGTATTAAATATGATTAATTTAAATATGATTAATTAATAAAGTAGGAAAAAAGGATAATATTATTAAAAAATGAAACCCCAGTCTTACGTTTCCACATCAAAGTGAAATAGAGAACTTCATTCTCTTTTTTTTCATTTCATGCCTATTGGCGTTCCAAAAGTACCTTTTCGAAGTCCTGGAGAAGGAGATACATCTTGGGTTGACATATAGTGCGACTTGTCAGATATATTGGGCTATATGGGATTTTCCCATTTTCTCCCTCGATCGAGATATCCTCTGTTTCGCCCAAAAAGATTGATTTAATTATCAAAAATTTGTAACGCGAAGCGCAAAAAATAAAGTGGAATTAAATGCAGGGAGTATTTAGATTGATATTAGATTATCAAAATTTTTTATGGTTTACGTGATCGGACTAATAAAATGAAGTATCCAGGCTCCGTTTAGCAAAAACCCAATTGATAATTAATATATAATATTTTTATAATTACTACTTGTTATGATATGCAAAATTATGATAAAAATTTATATTAAAAATAAAAAAAAAAACAAAAAATTTAAACAGGGTGATTTAAAACTGTTGATCAAATCAAAAAATATAATTCAAAATTTAGTGACTATTTGACAGAAGACATGTGAAAGAAATGAATTGAAAAAAAAAGGGAGTAGTAAAAAAAAAGACGCGGTATTTGGTTCATTTGTCCTATATGTGCAAATAAAAATCGGGCAAATTTTTCCTTTTACTCGGGGTAGAGCATAAACCTAAAAAATTAAAAAAAAGTAAGAAGCCCGTTCAGGAACAAGAAAAAACCATCGCCATTTCAACTAAATCTCGATGAAAAAAAATATCAATGAATCAAGTTAGTCTGACAGGCTTAATCAATCGTTTTATTATAGGATTATAATATCTAATAAAAGGGGCAAAAACGTCGTTTTTCTTTTACTTTTAAAAAGGGAGCAAGCCCTTCCCTTAAAAGTTAGAAAAAAAGCCTTCTATGAAAAAAAGGGGGTTGGAATCGACACATTGATTTTTTCACAATTTTTATTGAACCGTATGCATCAAAAGGTGCCTGTACGGCTCCTAAGGAATAAAATTTTATCCTAATCAACCGACTTTATCGAGAAAGATTATTTTTTTTAGGCCAAGAAGTTGATACCGAAATCTCGAATCAACTTATTAGTCTTATGATATATCTCAGTATAGAAAAGGATACCAAAGATCTTTATTTGTTTATAAACTCTCCTGGCGGATGGGTAATATCTGGAATGGCTATTTATGATACTATGCAATTTGTGCGACCCGATGTACAGACAATATGCATGGGATTGGCCGCTTCAATAGCATCCTTTATCCTAGTCGGAGGGGCAATTACCAAACGTATAGCATTCCCTCACGCTTGGCGCCAATGAGTTTTTTAATTTTAGAGAAAAAATACTATGCCTTCGCCACCGGAAATATGAATTAGTTAAGTAATAATAGCATGGCACTTCGAATTCGATATGAAATTTTTGAGAAAAAAAATAAAATTAGATTATATATTGAAAGAGTAGTATGAGATAAGGAAGGGGTATTTCAAATGATATCTTACCTATTCGGGCACATCTCAGCGTCACAAACTTTGTTTTCACACCGGAAGCTTATTTACAAAATTTATATTAAAAAAGACACTTTGGGATTGCTGAATCATAGACGAATAAAAAAAATGATATATAAAGCAACGGAACCATCGTAGTATTTTTTTAACTCCTACAAAAAAGAAGGATGGTAATTGGATCATTTATGGATCTGCGTATAATACAACCTATATTTTGTTTTCGTTCGCCGAAAATAAAGGTCAAAAAAACGTAAATTCCATTGTGGAGCCGTATGCAATGCACAAAAAAAGCCTGTACGGTTTTTCAAATTTCTCTGCTTTTTTGGTTATCTCGCCTCGTTCTGCGAAATAAAAGAACCTTTTCTATTATATCATCAGGGTAATGATCCATCAACCCGCTAGTTCGTTTTATGAGGCACAAACGGGAGAATTTATCTTGGAAGCGGAAGAACTACTAAAACTTCGCGAAACCATCACAAGGGTTTATGTACAAAGAACGGGCAAACCTATATGGGTTGTATCCGAAGACATGGAAAGGGATGTTTTTATGTCAGCAACAGAAGCCCAAGCTCATGGAATTGTTGATCTTGTAGCGGTTCAATAAAAAATAGGAGCGATTTCATGCAAATCTACAATTTATAATTTTATATCTTTTTAGATTAAAGGTGTAGTTTCATATTCTCTTCAATATAAAAAAAATATATTGAAGAGAATCTTGAAGAGAAGTAATTCAGAATTAGCCGGTTAGAACCAATCTAAACCAGCCCATTATTTATATGATTCCGTATGCCAACCATTAAACAACTTATTAGAAATACAAGACAGCCAATCCGAAATGTCACGAAATCCCCAGCGCTTCGGGGATGCCCTCAGCGACGAGGAACATGTACTCGGGTGTATGTGCGACTCGTTTAGATCATAGACTGAGACACAAAAAGTAAATTCTTTTTTTAATATCAAGGATCAGTACCTTTGAATAAAATATAATGTAGGAACTCGATTCATTATTTAAAAAAGCTATATCGCTCATATCTTATATTGTGTCTGAAACTTATGGTTTACATTGGTGCAAATCCAATCAACTCCATTTTTTTAGAAAACCCCCAATGATAACAAATGGTTATCCATTAAGCGGGGGAAATTACTTTTTTATTAAAAAGATTCCACTCTTAAAAGAAAAGAACGGACTAACAGGGTAAACGACCAAATCAATTTTTAAAATAAAATACCGTTACTGTATAAAGTGGATCTCATTGTGAAAGACCTATTACTGGAATATTCATGGGGTAGAGCCAAAGAATGTGAATTGTACAAGTTACCAATAGTATTGATTAATTAAAAGAAGGAGCTCCGGTGTATAGAGAGGACCTCACCGTTTTAGAAGTAACCATATAAACGATGGAACCCACTATTTATCCATTTATATTTACTACTTTTTGTAGTTATTCTATTTTTTATATTAAGTATCAAGGCTATTTCTCCTTTCAAAGCAAAGGAAAATACTTAGCAAAAAATAGTGGTGGGGAAGGTTAGAGTAGCAAAAGCCATTGGAATTTTTTTTTATACATTGGAATAATTCGTTTGGTTATTAATAGACTAATAAAGGGGAAAAGAATAACTAAAAAAAGAATTAGTTATTCATCAAAGTTTGATTTATTCAATGACTAGAATTAAACGCGGATATATAGCTCGGAGGCGCAGAACAAAACTTCGTTTATTTGCATCCAGCTTTCGAGGGGCTCATTCACGACTTACACGAACTATGACTCAACAGAGAATAAGAGCTTTAGTTTCGGCTCATCGGGATAGGGGTAAAAGAAAAAGAGATTTTCGGCGTTTATGGATCACTCGAATAAATGCCGTAATTCACGAAACGGGGGTATTCTATAGTTATAACCGATTCATACACAATCTGTACAAGAAGCAATTACTTCTTAATCGGAAAATACTTGCACAAATAGCTCTATTAAATAGGAGTTGTCTTTATACGATTTCGAATGAGATCAAAAAATAAGGGGGTTGGAGGAAACCCACTAAAATATTTGAAATATAGTTCTACGGAGAATGAGCTCGGGAAGGTAGAGTAGAAATTAGTATTATAAAAAACAAAACGAGGGTATATAGTCGCTAAAAAAAGAGTTTTTATTTTTATTTTCGACGATTCTTTTCTTTTTTTTTTTTATGACAGACACAGACGTAACAATCAAAGTTTGATTCTTGATTGGATTTTTCGAACAAAATATTAATCTCTTTTTTAATTCCTTCAGTTTGGAATTGTTATTCAATTGAAGAATAAGTCTATTTTTTTCTGGTTCTAAGGCTAGTAGTTCTAGGGGTCGACTCGCTTCTTTCAAATTGTTTCTGATTATTAAGAAAAGGTAACAAAGATAAAATACGAGCTTGTTTTATAGCAATAGTAATTAATCGTTGTTGTTTTAAAGTCACTCTATTCACCCGTCTAGATAATATTTTTCCTTGTTCACTAATAAATCGACTAATTAAACTCATGTTTCTATAATCAATTCGATCCCCCGATTGGATCGGGGGCAAACGCCTACGAAAAGATCGCTTGGATTTAGTAAAAAGTCGCTTAGATTTATTCATAATTTTTTTATTCCTTATCTCTAAAATCCTATTTTGATCGGATCAAAATAAAAACGATTTCTATTTATATTCTATATAGGATAGAGTTTCTATATAGAATTAAGAATATAGGATTAGATTTATTTCTATTGATTTATTTGTTTATATTTATATATATGTAATATATATATAGATACTATCATTATTCCTGTTCTTAAAATAACAGTTGACATACAAGCACTCAATTTTATCTATTTCTTGATTTCCCCGTGAATTGTATGTTTATAACAATAGGGACAGAATTTTCTCAATTCCAATCGACTAGGGGTGTTATGCCGATTCTTTTGAGTAATATATCTGGAAATTCCCGCCGATTCTTTCTTAATATCATTTCGAACACAACAGGTACATTCCAAAATAATTGTTACTCGAACATCTTTACCCTTGGCCATGAAACCTCCTTTGGATTTATGATTCACCCCAATCTTCTATTTTATTTTTAGGATCCAGAAAGAACAAGAACCAAAAAAATAGAATCTGTTAACTAAAAAAAAATTTGGAAATATTTTGTTGCAATGAATATTATTTAGTAATTAAATAAAAATAAAATAATAAGCAATACAATGATTTTTTGAAAACTATATTTAAAATCTTTGTACAGTATTTTTTTAAGTATCTCGTAGGATACTATTTCCCTATCAACACCTTTTTTTCGTTCTATTAATAAATCCTGAACCCACGTTTTTATGACCTTTCGCCCCCACCTTTTTTTCTAATTTTTTTTAGAATGAATTAGAAAAAGGTGGGGGGGGGGGGAGGGGGATAATTAGTCCCAGATCCTTGATTCTATCTCTAAATTTTTTCACCCTTTCTGATGTTAATAACTAGAATTAAAAAAAGGGAAATGTTAATGCATCTGGAAATAAACGATTAATCTCTATTAATAAACCTGCTAATGAAACGAACCATAGAGTACTTAGTACCGGCGCTACGGAAAGATATGTTTTTAGATCTCGCATTTGAAATCCTCCTTCTTTCTTCTTTAATTGTATTACATTATATATAGTAATATATATAACTACAGATGTACATGTAGTTAAGAAGTTCTTGTATACGTAACCCCCCTTTTTCAAAATTAGAATTGAAATATTGTCTACTAGAACTATCTTATAGATTCCGTTTTCAAATGTTTCAAATGGAAAGGCCTTTTATGTAAAATTTAAATTGATAGAATTCTCGTAAAAAAAGTAATTTTTTTAATTATATGTTTGTTATCTGATATGAGACAAAAAAAATAATAAATTAATTGGATATAACAATAAAAAAAAAAAAGAAGAAGGATGTGGAAAACAAGGCAGGAATTCTCTACAATGACACTGTAAACCAATTGAAAGGGATGTAGCGCAGCTTGGTAGCGCGTTTGTTTTGGGTACAAAATGTCACGGGTTCAAATCCTGTCATCCCTACCTATTACTGCTCTTCTGAGCAGTAACGAGGGATCTATTTTAGATCTATCTTTTTTTAATAAAATTGGACATACATATAATTCTGAAATTTATGATATACTATATCATAGTATATACGTACAAAATCTACTCGGGTTAAAGAATGTCCTCTTTATAGTTTATAGCCTTTTCGTTTTTTAGAAAAAACAAGAAAAGCGCTCTTAGTTCAGTTCGGTAGAACGTGGGTCTCCAAAACCCAATGTCGTAGGTTCAAATCCTACAGAGCGTGATTTCATTCTTGTTTATTAGATTGTGTCAAAATTCCAATGTTCGCAAATAATTGAGCAGAAATCTGAATTAGACCTCCCGCATATGAAAGCAAGAAGGAGGTCAGTAAAAAAGGATATGTTAATTAATCAAAAGTCCAACTGATCACCACGCCTGTATTGTAAATAAGCCGTTACGAATAATCCAGCCAAAGTAATAGGAATTAGACCTAAGACGATTCCAAATAAAAAAACTTCAATCATTTAAATTTTCTTTTATTTTCATTTTTTAAAGGGAGAAAAGAGAGGTACTAGCTATTCCTAGCTCTTAATCTGTATTGCCGATGAATCTCAATGACCAAAATTGGGTAATTAACCTGGTAGGGAACTATCGAACATATGAAATACCACAGAACTCCTTTTTATTTAAAAATCTTCATTCAATTAATTTCAAATAAGTCGTATTTTGCTTAGACCAATAAATAGAACCGAGGTTATAGTTAAAGCTGCTAGTAGAAAACCGAAATAACTAGTTATAGTAGGCATGAAGGGACTCAATAAAATATGTTTTTTTATACATATGTTTCTAAAGTACTTCCCTAAGTTTCAATTAAAAAAAATTTTAAGAGATAGAGATAGATAAAAATACTAGTTACAAGAATCAAAAAATTCAATTGAAAATTTGTGAATTATCAATCATTATAGTATAGGTGGTATGAACAAAAATAGAGAAAAAGAACGCAATCCATCGTCTTTGACATTTGCACCATCTCAGGATTCAGAATTCACGTAACTGATTCATTGAAAAACTCTTTCAGAAAAAAAAAAAAAGAACTCTATTATCTAACTTCAGTCAAAACGTATAACTTTTT